GACAGACTTTGGGCCTGTACTACCTCACCTGTACCTCCCCCAAAAAATAAAAATAAAATGAGAGCCAAAAGTCTTGAATAAAAATTATTCCAAATCCCCTCCTGATTTTTAGTACTGAAAATTAGTCCGAAATGACTGGAAATCCTTGAGTAAAGAAAAACCACCTATTAACACTGGAAATACACGGCAAAAGCAGGGGGGGTCGATTTAGCACCGGGCCAGTCTAGGTCAAGTTTCAATAGACGAGAGTCAGTTAGAATGATAGGTAATTGGGTATTGACCGATCAGGTATTTTTTTGATTTGAGCATTTTTTCATTCTTATTCTCCCTTTTCTTAGCTTTCTAATTGAGCTCGATGGAATGAGCTCATCGTTTTGATTTGATTCCTTGATTTCCAATTTTCTATTGAGAGTTTTGACCTTGGCGAATTGACACGAAGCCTTTTTTTTAATACTATATTAAGTAAGAGTAACACATGAGCCGCACCTAATCAATCAGCTCAAGTACCATCGAACAAATCTCCAATGGATTTCAATTCTACGCGTAATCGGCGGTCCGCCTGAGGGATAATGCAATAATTCTCTACTAGAAACATTGTTCGATTGAAGATCCGGAATTCGAACGATCGAGTAATTACGTAATCAAGTCCATATTGAATAGTTGCAACTTCCCTCTGGCGCGATTTTCTGTTGCCATTAAGAGATATTGATAGAGTATAAATATCATATAAATATCATTTAGTTCAGTCTTAATTTAGGTTTATTCTTTCATACTAGAAGAATAAATATACATTCATAACCAATAGAATAGGAGAATTCACATGCAATTTTCAACGTTACTCAAGTTAGTTGTTCTGGGTGTGGCTCTGCCCCTGTGCTCGTGGCAAGGAGGAGCTCGTCTTTGGCGGAGTTTCTCTTCCCAAAAAGCAAGCCACAGCACCACTTCGACCATGCCTTCTTTGTTTACGGAGAAAAGAGCAGGAACTCAAGACTCTGAGAAAAAAGCCCTCCTTGAGAGCGTAGAATCTCAGGACCAATCAGGGATTGCCGAAGAGGACCAAACAGGGATCGTGACTGATACTGGGGCGGAATATCGGGACTGCAACTGGTCTCAATGTTTGATTGAGGAACTTAACGATCTCATTCAGGGCAGCGAGAAGATAAGTAGAATTATTGAGTCGAGAGTGGATACCATGCGCCGTTTGGGGATCGGAGAAGCTCACCTGGAGAGCGATTATAATGCGCTCGAAAGAGAACGAGATTTCCGTGAAACCACAATGGCGGAGATTGATCGGGTACTACTGGATATTGTAACGAAATATCCAGAGATAGAAATGACACATAGAGAATCATCTATGGATATGGAAACCCGAGGATCGTCCTACAGGGAATCGGTTTCCCTCTTGGGCTCGGACGAACTATTATACTTGCAACGCAAACACGCCCGCGCAATCAAAAAAGCACGGGCTGAAAGTGGGAAGCGTGCGCTCCATGAGCGGCGTATTCTGAAGCGGTTCCTGGCAAGCTCCTCAAGAGTTCCGAGGATTCCGGAAAGTAGTACGAATACTCCGGACAGTGCTTCGAATTCCGGAAATCTGCGGATTTCATCTGGAACGGAAGACTCCGACTCCGGCCCGGACTAAAATTTGGATGGACTATAAATGGCTCCACTTTTTCTGACACTCTATTATCTACTTATATCTATTATCTACTTATACTAGATAATAGATATACTTCTCATAAGAGATCTTTCTAACAGGTAAAAATGGAAACTCGAGGTATTCCTTCTATGACAACTTTCAACTTACCCTCTCTTTTTGTACCTTTAGTGGGCCTAGTAGTTCCGGCAATTGCAATGGCGTCTTTATCTCTTCATCTTCAAAAGAACAAGATTCTCTAGATCCGATAGAAGCAAATCCCATCCAGGTCTTTCAAGACCTTCACTTGATCATAATATAGATTCTTGAAATTGGGTACAAGACACGGCTTCCTCCGAACACATACATAAGATCTCTGTCTTATGTATGTGGAACCGTCATCCTGTGGATAAAGGTATTCATTTCATTTTCAGTAGAGCGAGTTTTCATTTCAAATTGATCCGCAGATGTATGAAACCGAAACAGAAGCTACCTATATGTATGTAGATATACATAGTGAGATCCGATAAAGCGGATGCTTTTTTCGATCTTATCTAATCAATTGGATGAATGACTGCTAAAGGTTCACATAATAATCGTGCTAGTTGATGAGAGTTACTTTTGGAACAAAAAAAGGAAAGTAAAAATTCATTTGGGTTATTCTCTCAATTCCAATAAAAAGAAACTGGATCTAGTATGAACTGGCGATCAGAACGTATATGGATAAAACTTATAGCGGGGTCTCGAAAAACCAGTAATTTCTGCTGGGCCTGTATCCTTCTTTTAGGGGCATTAGGATTCTTATTGGTTGGAACTTCTAGTTATCTTGGTCGGAATCTGATATCCTTATTTCCATCTCAGCAAATTTTTTTTTTTCCACAAGGGCTCGTGATGTCTTTCTATGGGATCGCAGGTCTTTTCATTAGCACCTATTTGTGGTGCACCATTTCGTGGAATGTAGGTAGTGGTTATGATCGATTCGATAGAAAAGAAGGAATAGTGTCTATTTTTCGTTGGGGATTTCCTGGAAAAAATCGTCGTATCCTCCTTCGATTCCTTATGAGAGATGTCCAGTCGATTAGAATCGAGGTGAAAGAAGGTCTTTTTCCTCGTTGTGTCCTTTATATGGAAATTAGAGGACAGGGCGCCGTTCCTTTGACTCAGAGTGAGGAGAATTTGACTCCAAGAGAAATGGAACAAAAAGCTGCAGAATTGGCCTATTTCTTGCGTGTACCGATTGAAGTATTGTGAAATGAACTCCACATTGGAAAAGGCACTCAGAAATCCTCTTTGTTTCGATTTTTTTTTTATTTATTGTCACTGAAGCTTGTTCAGAACGCTCATTCGAGCAAAAGGAAATGTATGTATATTCTAGGGAACAACCAGAAAACAAAGTAGTTTTTGTCCACCAAAACAAAACGATTTTCTATCTGTATGGAAACGCAATTCTTTCGTACTAATTATTAACAAGCAAGCAACAAATCGAATCTACCACTAATAAGTCTAGATTCATCAAATGTATCAGAACATTGCAGAATCCATAATTCATCTTTTTGGTTCCGATATTTGGGATTGATAGATTCCATACTGAACTGATGACTTATATTCAATGACCTCTCTTTTCTTTTGTCACTTGGTGTTTCTTTTCCCTTCTTTTGTTTTGCTCCCGGATTCTCAAATGAGTGGATCGTTTATAACTAGCATTTTTCTCTGGTTTTTCCACTCGTTTTTGATTTCATCATCACATCCATATTTTTTATAAATTTCCCTCAACTATTCCAGGCTAAGCATAGCCAGCGAAACTTTTCGAAATAATGGATCTAAGCTAAGGGTTTTCTTTTGTCTCGAAGTCCGAATAGTATAGTATTCATGACTTGAGGTGGTTCTTTCGGGAATTCATCGAAAGGATGCAATTGCTTCAAATTTGACCAATTGAAATACCCGGAAACAATCTTTTTTTATTTCTTCATTCCACTTCGACGCGGAACCTCATCCTATTTCTAGATTCAAGGACAAACATAAAAAAAGGGGGGGCAAACTCCTAAGTTAGGTATAGGTTTGATACCTTGTTATAGAACCGATATTTCATAGAAATAGCAAATTGGATAGATTCGACGAATGGGGTGGTTTCATTAGCAATTCCCAGATTTAAAAGAAAATGCCACAAAAAAAAGCATTCACTAACCTCCCATATCTTGCATCTATAGTTTTTTTGCCCTGGTGGATCGATCTCTTAGTCCAAAAAAGTCTGGAATCTTGGGTTACAAATTGGTGGAATACGAAACAATCCGAAACTTTCTTGAATAATATTCAAGAAAAGAATGTTCTAGAAAAATTCATAGAATTAGAGGAACTATTCCTTTTGGACGAAATGATAAAGGAGTACCCGGAGACACATGTAGAAAATCTTCGTATAGGAATCCACAAAGAAATGATACAATTGGTCAAAATGGATAATGAGAATCATATCCATAGCATATTACACTTCGCAACAAATATAATATGTTTCGCTATTCTAAGCGGCTATTCGATTCTGGGTAATGAAGAACTTGTCATTCTAAATTTTTGGGTTCAGGAATTCCTCTATAACTTAAGCGACACAATCAAAGCCTTTTCTATTATTTTATTAACTGATTTATGTATCGGATTCCACTCGCCCCATGGATGGGAACTCATGATTGGCTCTGTCTCCAAAGATTTTGGATTTGATCATAACGATCAAATTCTAGCGATTCTTGTTTCCACTTTCCCAGTCATTCTAGATACAATTTTGAAATATTGGATCTTCCATTATTTAAATAGCGTATCTCCGTCACTTGTAGTGATTTATCATTCAATGAATGACTAAGGAACGATACACGGATATTAACTCAATTAGAATGTTTGTTACTTCTTCCAGAAACAAACCATTCAAAATCTTACTAACTTTTTTCTATTTCTACCCACCTAGGGAAATCCTCCTGTATTACAGTCAAATGATTCCAGTACAATAACAATAACAGAATCAGAGATAGGGAACTATACTAGCAACCTACCTAATCTATTGTAGAAATTTTCGTGCTCAATGATTGGACCATGCAAAATAGAAATACCTTTTCTTGGATAAAGGAACAGATGACTCGATCGATTTCTCTATCTATCATGATATATGTAATAACTCAGACATCTACTTCATATGCATATCCCATTTTTGCGCAGCAGGGCTATGAAAATCCACGAGAAGCTACTGGGCGTATTGTATGTGCCAATTGCCATTTAGCTAATAAGCCCGTAGATGTTGAGGTTCCACAAGCGGTCCTTCCCGATACTGTATTTGAGGCAGTTGTTAGAATACCTTATGATATGCAACTGAAACAAGTTCTTG